ACCGGATTGTAGGCATGAAAAAGTAAGAACTCGGCGAAACCTTATTCCCCGATTATAAAGGACCCGCCGAGTTCTTACTCTTAGACTTAGAGTGAGACTTTGATCTATTCCATAACATACAAATTGGAAAGTTATACAGTCACCATAAAAAAAACTTATTCATAGAAATCACAAAACAGAGATCCTTGGCTCTGATGTTTCAAACCGCTCTGCTCTATTCTTTTTTATTATTATTATTATGTTTTTGAAGACTTGAATCTATTGATTAATTCATAGTTTCTGTCGTTTCTCCAAAATATTAACTCTTACGAAAAACAAGAAATAAGGAATCAATCGATTTTTGGATAATCCATATTATTATATTATATTATATGGATTTATATTTATAATTTATACAGATAAAACTATACAGATAAAACAGATAAAAATTTATACAGATAAAACAGATAAAACATCCTGCAAATCATTTTTATACTAATAGAACCTTACTCTCTCAAAAATCTAAAGATAAAATAAAAACTGTGATGAGATAATAAATAAGAATTTGGATGTGCGTCAAAATCTAATCTGCTTTTCAACCGGGAGGGTCAAAGTTTTTTTTGTTTGAATCATTTTTCTTTTATTAAGTTATAAGTTGAAAAGTTCATTAAATAATTGAAGAAGTTCTATTTATTCAATGAATTACTCCCCCCTAACCCCTTTCGTTTGTCCACTACTTCTTATAAATCTAAACAAAAGGTTTCGATAAACCCGAATAAAGAAGGAATAGTAATCTTTGACGAACAGACGAAGGGGATAAAAAATTATTATTATTTCAATACAAGACGACACAAGAAAGGATTTTCCGACCTTTCTTGTGTCGAGTAGAAGCTTAGGAAGAATAGTAATTCCTACTGGTGGAAGTATTTTTTTCTTCCGTTTACCCCGACCATTCCTTGTATTCTCTTCCTTTGTATTTGTATTCCTATTGTCTATTACTAGGAATGGGATGGATACAAGTAATGAATTCAAGACATCCTGCGAAAACAGTATAAACAAAGCAAGCAAAAAGGTTTACAGAATTTTTTGATCATACAGAATTGTAGAATTGTATCGATCGGAAATAAAAAAATTCGGCGCTTTTTACCAGCTCCGTGGTAAAGAATCTATGGATCTAGAAATTCATTTCGTACAATTGAACCTTTTCAAACTGTTTCTTTTTAAGAACCAAAAAAATTTGTGCCAAAATAACGGATGCCAAGAAGAACAAAAGGCCTTGGATGCGTAATGGATCTTGAAGCACTATTTCCGCATCTCCCTGACCAAATCCTCCCACATTAGGATTGCTTGTTAATGGTTGATCAAGCTTGATGGATTCACCCTCTGAAACAAGAAGTTCTGGTCCTGGAGGTATAATATCAACCCCTTGATGTCCATCCGATGCATCAACTATGGTTATTTCATATCCCCCCTTTTCTTTACGTACTATTCTACTTACTATTCCTGCTGATGTCGCATTATAGACTGTATTGTTACTCTTGCTCCCATCCGGATAAATCTGACCCCTTCCCCTATTCCCACCTACATATATGGGATATTTTAAGAAGTGAACGTCTTTTTTCGTAGCAGGGTCGGGGGAGAGAATGGGAAAGACAATTTCACTATATTTCTGACCGGGAACAGGACCTATCACAAGAATATTTTTTTTAGTAGGACGATAACTCTGAAAAGCTAGATTTCCCGTCTTTTCTTTCATTTCGGGAGAAATACGATCTGGGGGGGCTAATTCGAATCCCTCGGGTAAAATAAGAACAGCCCCCACATTCAAAGCCCCCTTTTTACCATTAGCAAGAACTTGTTTCAGTTGCATATCATAAGGGATTCGAACAACTGCTTCAAATACAGTATCAGGAAGCACAGCTTGCGGAACTTCAATATCCACGGGCTTATTAGCTAAATGGCAATTGGCACATACAATTCGTCCAGTTGCTTCTCGTGGATTTTCATAACCCTGCTGCGCAAAAATGGGATATGCATTTGAAATAGATGCCCGAGTTATTACATATATCATAATCGATACAGAAATGGATCGAGTCATCTGTTCCTTTACCCAAGAAAAAGTATTTCTATTTTGCATGGTCCAATCGTTGATCCCGGAATTTCTACAATAAATTAGAAAGGTAGCTAGCTAGTATAGTTCCCTATCCACGAGTCTGCCATTGTACTGGAATAATTGTACAAATATAGGACGAATAACTTGACCAGGTAAACAGGTAGAAGTATAAAGAATCAGTAAGATTGAAAATACTTTCCTTATACACGAAGAAACATTCTAATTTGATTCATATCATTCAATGAATGAGTTCTTCATTCATTCATTGAATGATAAATGACTACAAGTGAAGGAGATACACGATTTAAATAATGGAAGATCCAATATTTCACAATTGTATCTAGAATAACTGGAAAAGTGGAAACAAGACCAGATATAATTTGATCATTATGAGCCAATCCAAAATCGTTGTAGACCGAACCAATTATAAGTTCCCAACCATGGGTCGAGTGAAATCCAATCCATAAATCAGTAACTAAAAGAATTGAAAAAGCTTTTATTGTGTCACTTAAATTATAGAGAAATTCCTGAACCCAAGAATTAAGAATTCTAAGTTCTTCATTACCCAGAATAAAATAACCACTTAGAATAGCGAAACATATTATATTTGTCGAGAAATGCAAAATGATATGTAGATTATACTCATTGTGTGTTTTGATCAATTGTATCGTTTCCTTGTGTATTTCTATACGAAGCTTTTGTATATGTGTGTCCGGGTACTCCTTTATCATTTCGTCCAACAGGAATAGTTCTTCTAATTCTATGAATCTGTCTAGAATGTTTTTCTCTTGAATATTATTCAAAAAAGTTTCGGATTGCCGGGTATTCCACCAATTAGTAATCCAAGGTTCCAGACTTTTCTTAAATGAGAGAGAGACCCACCAGGGCAAAAATACTATAGATATGAGATATGGGAGGGAAGTCAATGTGTGTGTGTGTTTTTTTTCATTTTGTATATGTGAATTGTTAATGAATTTACTTCATTCGTCTATTCTATCTGATATTTCTCCGAAGCACGAATTCTATAACAAGGTATCGAACCTATAAATCTATTCCCATTTTTGTCTTAAAATTTCGTCCTTGGATCTAGATATAGAAATAGAATAAGGGTCCTTTTCGGCTAAGATATATATAGAATTCCCGGAGATATCTCAATTGGGAAAATTCGAACTAATTTCATCTAAATTTGATTATATCCGTTCGATGAATACTCGAAAACCTACTGGAAGTCACGAATATTCGTCGGATTTCGAGACGAAAAAACTCCCCTCGCATCAATTCATTATTTAGAAATGAATCACCATATAACCAAAGCCCGGAAATAAGGTATTAATTAAAATTCTTGAACCTAAAAAGAAAAATTCTATATTACGATTACAAAATCCAAGTTCGGATATATTTGATGAAGCATACTTATTAGATTCTAATTATAGTAGATAATACTTTTGACTAGTATAAAATATAAAAAAATGGAGTTGGTTTACAAAAAATTGCTTTTGATTATAGTTGTTGTTCCATATACGTTCTCCTGCTTTTGTTTTATTCTATGTGGTCTCCTCGACAACGGAACGGGAAAAAATTTAATATGTTTCGCTCGAATGAACATTCTGCGGAAACTTAAGTTGTCTTAAAAGGGGAATTCACAAGTGTCTTTTCTCATGCTGGGAAGACATTTATTCTTCAGTTCATTTCAAAATATTTCAATTGGTACGCGCAAGAAATAGGCCGATTCAGCAGCTTTTTGTTCAATTTCTCGTGGAGTCAAATTATCATCAGTACGAGTCAATGGAATGGCTCCCTGGCCTCTGATTTCCATATAAAGGACACGACGAGGATAAAGACCCTCTTTAATCTCCATTCTAATGGATTGTATATCTCTCATAAGGAAACGAAGGAAAATGCGACGATTTATTCCCGGAAATCCCCAACGAAAAATACATACTATTCCTTCTTTTCTATCAAAGCGGTCATAACCACTACCTACATTCCACGAAATTGTGCACCACAAATAGGAGCTAATGAATAGACCTGCAATCCCATAAAAAGACATCACAATCCCTTGTGGAAAAAAAATTATTTGCTGAGATGGAAATACGGATATCAGATTCCTACCAAGATAACTGGAAGTTCCAACCACTAAGAACCCTAGTGAACCTAAAAAAAGGATACAGGCCCAACAAAAATTACTTGTTTTCCGAGACCCCGTTATAAGTTCTATCCATATATGTTCTGATTGCCAGTTCATACTATACTAGATCCGCTTGCATTCGATTGGAATTGAGAGAATAACCAAAATGAATTTGACTTTACTTCTATTGATCCCGAAGTAACTCTCATCAACTAGCACTATTTTGATGGAAACCATCAGGAGTAATTGGTTATATACGTTGACTTTTTATTTAAAATATTCGCCAATCCATTCATTTTTTACCAGCTATATCCATATATATGCATTTACGCGGATATCATGTGTCCGTATGCATAACAAACAGTTCTTTCCTTTGTGTTCGAAAAGAGCCACATATCGTACCATATTAAACTAAATAAATATATGTATTATGATCCCGTTATGATACCATGTTCAAATAAATTGATGAGAATTGGTTCCGTCGGATCTATACAATCTTATTTTTTTGGACATGAAGAAATAAAGAAGCCATTGCAATTGCCGGAAATACTAGGCCCACTAAGGGCACAAAAATGGAGGGTAAGTTGAGATCTGTCATAGAACGGGTGCCCCTTTCTTTATACCTATTATAAAGATATCTTATCATAAAGATATCTATTTATAAGTAATATTAATGAAATCTATTATAAGTGCAAGGAATGTCGAATTAAATGAAGTGTACCTAATTCATATTTCATTTTCAAAATGAATTTTTTAATTATTCTTCTCCCATCCTTATCTTCTTTCTAATAAGGAGTTTTTTTTATTAGTATGAACTAAATATAAATACTTGTTCGCTACAAATAATTGAATTTAGTGCTCTACTTTAATTTCAATTTCCTTCATTTTGATTCAAGGGAAAGAAACCGTGTAGTTGAAATAGCTCACTCAGAACACCTTTTAAAGGATTACGTGGTACGATTGAGTCGAATAAGCCCTTCTGGAATAAATACTCAGCTGATTGTGAACCCTCGGGTACTGTCTTATTCAATGTTTGTTCAATTACTCTTTTACCCGCAAATGCAATGTAGGCATTTGGTTCAGCAATAATAACATCTCCCAACATACCAAAACTGGCTGTTACTCCACCGGTTGTAGGAGATGTAAGGATTGAGACATAGAATAACTTTTTATTTGATTGATAATTATGTAAAACAGAAGAGATTTTAGCCATTTGCATCAAGCTCAAACTTCCTTCTTGCATACGTGCTCCTCCGGAAGCACACACAATAATGACAGGTAGAGATCGATTAGTCGCATACTCGATCAAACGGGTGATTTTCTCGCCAACTACGGATCCCATACTACCCCCCATGAACTCAAAATCCATAACCCCAATTGCTATTGGAATACCGTTTAGTTGACCTACGCCCGTTTGAACAGCTTCAGTTAAACCCGTCTTTCTTTGATAAGAATCGATACGATCTCTATAAGGTTCTTCCTCTGAATGAAATTCGATGGGGTCCATAGAGACCATATCTTCATCCATAGGATCCCAAGTGCCCGGATCAATCGAAAGTTCAATTCTATCTGAACTGCTCATTTTCAAATGATATCCACACTCTTCACAAATATTCATTTTTGACTTAAAAAATTTTTTATAATTTAATCCATAACAATTTTCGCATTGAACCCATAAATGTCTGTATTTTTGATTTATATTGAAATCACTGTCATTGTCATTGTCATTGTCATTGTCATTGTCATTGTCATTGTCATTGTCATTGTCATTGTCATTGTCATTGTCATTGTCATTGTCATTGTCATTGTCATTATCATTGTCATTACTATTCGTTCTTATACTAGTACTAGAACTCCCGCTTTCACTACCACTTACACTTTCCGTACAAATGAAACTATAAATATAACTGTCACTAGAATTGTCGGTACCACCTGAAATAGAACTATTAATACTGACTTCAAAACGAAGATAACTATCAATGCAACTATTAATGTGATTAGTCCAACTAGATTGAGTATCATACATGTAATGATAATTGTAGTGATTATTACTATTAGACCCACTATTCAAATAATTAGAAAAAACACTTTCTAGTTCACTCAGAAAAGAACTACCATTGTCAATCTCAAAAATCTGATTTTCAATATCAAAATATACAGAATAACTGTCACCATTACTATCCCTAACTAAAAAAGTGTCGTCCGAGATAAAACTCCAAATATTCCTGATATCAAATAAATAATCAACATTACGGAAAGTATAACTGCTACTATTACTCCAATGGGGAATGTTTTTCCCCGTATCCGTTTTAATAGGCTCTTCACTTCCACTGGTATGTCCAATAGCATCAGAACTATATATTGATTTATTCAGCCCACACCTATGTTCTAGCTTTTCGTTAAACAACATCAATTCGTTAATCAACATCAAATTGAACCACCATTTTTCCATAGAGTCTTCCCGCCCCCTATTTTATGAAAATACAATAGATGAATAGTCATTCGATAAAGAATCATTTTACTATTTTTTTTTATTTCCTATCAAAATGAAGCATATGGATCCAATCATTAGGATTGTTAACTAACAACGGGTGAGTATTGAAAGAAATGATTCTTATTTTTGGAGAATCCGGGGTATCCACTTCGATATATATTATGATCGAATCTTTTCCTCAATTTAAAATAGAAAGACAGGTTTCTCTCATGTCATGTACAAATTATCAATAACAAGATAAATAGTTGTTTCTTTTCTTCCTATAAAATGCAGAATTCATTCTCGTATAATCTCTATCCTATAATAAAATAATACGTTTCTATTGCAACATGGAACTAAAAAGACAATATACAGGGTGGGTAGAAGGAGCCCTCCCCTGGCTTGATCTCTAGTCTGAACCTACGGGATATAAAATGATCCACGAATCCCAAGGATCCATCGGATTCATTTTATTATGTACCTAACAATAAACAATAAAAGTATTGGGTTATTTACTCTTCAATCTTATCTTGTATTTAGATCTTGTGTATATACATATAGGTAAGATCTGTACAGATGTATCTGTACATATGAAAGATATATGTAAATACTATAGTATTAGTATTAGTATTAGTATAGAATACTAATTCTTTATCTTTATTCGGCTCAATCCTTTTTTTTTAGGAAAAGATTGGGCCGAGTTTAATTGCAATTAGGAGAACAAACAGGAATTACTGAATTACGCGCGCTTATTTATTCTCTGTATCTAGCTTCTATTTATCTAGCTTATCCACTGGTTCGAACTCG